GATATTCTATTTATATTTGTTCAGTCAATTACGGTTCATAATTTGAATAAGAATTGTTATCTCTTTCCGCTGTGCACCTAAACAAAAAAAACTCTATGGAACCATTCTCATTTCATTTGATTTTATTCAATTCAACGATTGACCAAAATTTTCATTAATTGCAATTTAATTGAATCAATCAAATCTTGATATGTAATGATTGGGGCTGATGAACTCATCCGCTTATCTCCATCCGTATAATGATAAAGAAAGGGAAGAGAAGATCAACGAATAAGATTCCGAAAAAAGGTAGGTTAAGGTTAGGGAGGTCAAGCTGGGTATATGTAAGGGCTATAAGCCAATCCTTGTATATGTTTCGAAGAATGATTCTAGAATCCGATTCAATATAAGATGTGAACGGTTTACGTTATGGAAGAAACACACGTATATGTGATATTAGATATTCACTAGTTATATACGGGTTATCCATATAGATTATTTCCCATCCCACTGAATTGAATTAATTCAAATGGATTCCAATCTAAGTCCTTCTGTTTTATCTTTGACTGTGGATTGAATAAACAAATAAAGTCAAGCATAGAGAAGAGAAAGAGCGAAGAATTGAAAGAATGGTTCGGGACAAAGAAATGAAAGAACTAGAACTGTATAGATTTACAAAGACTCCATGGATAAGAACTAAAAACAAGATACCGAAGTAGTTGTGATGATTTAGTAATATTATCACTTCAATTCAGAGTTCTTAGTTATTTTTTTTCCGAATGGATCTTAAACAAGGTGATGGAATAAAATAAGTAATCATTCATTGTTTGATTGTATCATTAACCATTTTTTTTTGCGCGAGGAACTTAATATGAATCCACTGATTTCTGCCGCTTCCGTTATTGCTGCTGGATTGGCTGTAGGGCTTGCTTCTATTGGGCCTGGAGTTGGTCAAGGTACTGCTGCAGGCCAAGCCGTAGAAGGTATCGCAAGACAACCAGAAGCAGAGGGTAAAATACGAGGTACTTTATTGCTCAGTCTGGCTTTTATGGAAGCTTTAACAATTTACGGACTGGTCGTGGCATTAGCGCTTTTATTTGCGAATCCTTTTGTTTAATCCTAGAAATGTGAAAAATACATACTTATTTTCTTTCTTATTTTATTGCCGTGGGCTTGTCGAATTATATCAAAACTTCACTCCCACAATCATTTCTTCCTTGAGACAATACCCCGGGGAAGGACTGATTTGAGGATGAGGAATTAGCGGACCCACTCCCTTTCTTCCCTCCCGTCCTTAATGAAAACCCTTTTGGTTGACTTTTATTTTAAGAAGCGTTGGAACAAACGAAGTATTTCGAAATTGACATGAGACCTGGGACTAATAAAAATATATTCTTGTGAATTTCAATTGAAATAATAATGAATAAAAAATGTTTATTAAAATGAAATTGCTATATTCATATTTATTTTATAAATAAGGAAATTCATAAAAAGAAATCAATCAAAAAAAAGGGGGGGCGAAGTGATACAAAAAGAACTCTGTGCAATTTTGTTAGCCCTATCTATTCTATAAGAGGAAAGCATATGAAAAATGTAACCGATTCTTTCGTTTCCTTGGGTCACTGGCCATTCGCTGGGAGTTTCGGGTTTAATACCGATATTTTAGCAACAAATCTAATAAATCTAAGTGTAGTGCTTGGTGTATTGATCTTTTTTGGAAAGGGAGTGTGTGCGAGTTGTGTATTTCAAGAATAGGCTGGATCCAACCGGCTGCACTTTTTTTAATAGGAAAGTTATAAATAGGAAAGAAAGGTGCACGATCTCGACGAATTACTTCTGAATAAATTCAGAAATCATACGCAAGAACCATAGCATTTCGTGACTTATTGGTAAATCAATTTTGATTCTCTATCAGCCAATAATGTGGGACCATTAACATGGTTAAAGCTAAATCGTTTGAAGTCCAGGCGCAACAGGGTACTCTTTCTACCATTACGTTAGTACGGAGATGGTTTCCAAAAAACGAATAGTTGTCAATTTATCCGATATAGAACACTCATATCGATAAAATGATTTGAACCATTTACTGAAAAAATGGGTGTCTCGCCTTTTTTCTTCAATGCTGAATCGATGACCTATGTGTAAAATAAGAATAATTTTTTGGATTTGAAGAAAAAAGAAACAACTTTGCTGACAATGACAGATTTTTTGTCTGGTCGGAAGAGTCCTCCGAAAATTCTGGTCTTGTATCAGTTTCGATATCTTGGAATAGGAACAGAGAAGAGAGGGTAGGCTCATTACGTTAAAAGAAAAAGATATGGGAATGCCCCATAAGTAATTGAGTGTGAGAGCCAAATGAATCGAAAGATTCATGTTTGGTTCGGGAAGAGATCATGGAAGTGAAGTTGTGAAATGACTGGGAAGATGATCTACTTTCATTAAGTGATTTATTAGATAATCGAAAACAGAGGATCTTGAGTACTATTCGAAATTCAGACGAACTACGTGGAGGAGCCATTGA